GAATTTAGAATTTTTCAAAAATAAAAAAAAAGAGGATCATTATTTCGGGTTTGAAAAGTTTGAAAAACCCTTTGTAACTCTACTTTTCGATTATAAAAGATGGAATCGACCAAATCGATATATAAAAAATGATAAAATTGAAAATACTGTAAGAAATGAAATGTCACAATATTTTTTTTATACATGCCGAAGTGATGGAAAAGAACGAATATCTTTTACATATCCCCCCAACCTTTCAACTTTTTTTGAAATGATCCAAAAAAAGATACCTTCATTTAACAGAGAAAAAGCACCCTCTGACCAAGTTTATACTTGTTGGAGTTTGATCAACGAAGAAAAAAAGGAAAACTTAAAAAACGAATTTTTAAATCGAATTGAAGCTTTAGATAAGGAATGGTCTGTTGAAAATATACTGGAAAAAACTACTCGATTTTGTCATAACGAAACAAAAAAAGAATATTTACCTAAAATTTATGATCCCTTTTTGCATGGGATCTCTCGCGGAAGAATCAAAAAATTACCTCAATTCCAAATCTTAAACGAAACCTATATAAAAAATAATATAGGAGGTTCTTGGATAAACAAGATTCATGGTATACTTCTGAAGATTAATTATCACAAATTTGAGCAAACCATAGAAAAATTTAATATAAAATCTTTAGAGAAAAAACTTTATTTTTTTTCCGAACCCCAAGAAGATAAAATTAATTCAGAAGAAGAGATAAAAATTTTCAAATTGTTATTTGATGTCGTGATAACGGATAGCAACGATCAAACTCTTATAAAAAATTTACTTTTTTTACATGATTTACATGAAATCAAGAAAAAAGTTCCTCGATGGTCATACAAATTAAAAAGTGATTTGGAAGAATTGGAAGGCGAAACTGAAGAAAATGTACCTATGGAGCCTGGAATTCGTTCAAGAAAAGCAAAACGTGTAGTGGTTTTTACTGATAAAGAGCCGCATAACGAGAGTTATACTAATCTCAAGGATAATAAAGATTCTGATCAAAAAAATGAAATGGCTTTGATCCGTTATTCACAACAATCTGATTTTCGTCGAGAGATAATTAAAGGATCCATGCGTTCCCAAAGGCGTAAAACTGTTATTTGGGAATTTTTTCAAGCAAAAGTACATTCCCCCCTTTTTTTTGATAGAATAGATAAACTTTTTTTTTTTTCGTTTGATATATGGGGGCTAAAGAAAATTTTTATTAGAAATTTCATGTGGAAAAACAAAAAAAAAACAATTGAAAAAAAAGAAGAAGAACAATCAAAAATAGAAGAAAAAAAACGGATAGAAATTGCAGAAACTTGGGATAGCTTTGTATTTGCTCAAATAATAAGAGGTTCTCTCTTAGTAACTCAATCTATTCTTAGAAAATATATTATATTACCTTTTTTGATAATAATTAAAAATAGCGTCCGTATGTTATTATTTCAATTTCCCGAGTGGTCCGAGGATTTAAAGGATTGGAAACGTGAAATGCATGTTAAATGCACTTATAATGGGGTTCAACTGTCCGAAACAGAATTTCCAAGAAAATGGTTAACGGATGGTATTCAGATAAAAATCTTATTTCCTTTTTATCTTAAACCTTGGCATAAATCTAAATTTCAATCATCTCGGAAGGCTCGACTAAAAAAAACGAAAGAAAAAGTAGAAAAAAATGATTTTTGTTTTTTAACAGTTTGGGGGACGGAAACCGAAGTACCGTTTGGTTTTGCCCAAAAAAAGCCCTCTTTTTTTGAACCTATTTCTAAAGAATTAAAAAAAAGAATAAAAAAACTCAAAACTAAGTCTTTTATGGTTTTAAGGATTTTCAAAGAAAGAGCAACAATTTTCCTAAAAGTCGCAAAAGAAATTAAACACTGGATTATCAAAAACTTTCTTTTTATAAAAGGAAAAATGAAAGACCTTTCAAAACGAAATATAATCCCATTTTTTGGCCTGAGAGAAATATATGAATTAAATGAAACTAAAAAAGATTCAATAATGAGTAATCAGATGATTCATGAACTATCTGTTCAAAAAAAATACACGGAGTGGATAAATTCTTCACTCAGCGAAAAAAAAAAAAAAAATTTGATTGATAGAATAAAGACAATCAGAAATCAAATAGAAGAAATTTCAAAAGAAAAACAAAACCTAACTAATAGTTGTAACAAATCGCGTTATGGTTATAAAATAATTAAGTCATCAAAAAATTTTTGGAAGACATTCAAAAGACAAAATACCCGATTAATTCGTAAATCTGTTTTTTTTTTTAAATTTTGCATCGAACAACTGTCTATAGCTATTTTTCTAGGTATCATTAATATTCCAAGAATTACTACACAACTTTTTTTTGAATCAACAAAAACAATTATTGATAAATATATTTACAAGAATGAAGAAACAGGAGAAAAATTAAAAAAAAAAAATACCATTTATTTTATTTCGACTATAAAAAATTTAATACCAAAAAAAAAATTTTTTAGTTATGACCTATGCTCTTTATCACAAGCATATGTATTTTACAAATTATCAAAAATTAAAGTTAGTAACTTTTCGAAATTAAAGGCTGTTCTTGAATATAACATATGCATAACATCCTTTTTTGTTAAGAATCAAATAAAAGAGTTTTTTCAAGAACAAGGAATCTTTCATTATGAATTAAAAGATAAAACACTTTTAAATTCCGAAGTAAATCCATGGAAAAACTGGTTACGAAATCATTATCAATACAATTTACCTCAGGTTGCGTGGGCTAGATTAGTAACCCAAAAATGGAAAAAGAAAATAAACGAAGACTCTCTTGTTCTAAAGCCAAGTTTAACCAAAGAGGATTCATATGAAAAAAACAAAGTTTATAATTACAAAAACCAAAAATTTTTTGAAGCCGACTCGTTATTAAATCCAAAACATAATTTAAAAAAAGATTCTATATATAATCTTTTTTGCTACAAATCTATTCATTCTACAGAAAAAAAATTTTTTGACATGTCTATAGGTATTACTCTAGATAATTGTTTAATCTCTTATTTTCTAGAAAAATATAATATTCGGGGTATGGGGGAAATCCGGCATAGAAAATATTTGGATTGGAGAATTCTAAACTTTTGGTTTAGAAAAAAATTAAATATTGAGCCCTGGATTGATACCAAGAGTAAAAAAAAATATATTAAGACTAAAGTTCAGAATTATCAAAGAGTTGATAAAATAACTAAGACGGGTCTTGCAGAAAAAAAAAGAAACTTTTTTGATTGGATGGGAATGAATGAAGAAAAAATAAATCGTCGTATAACAAATTTTGAGTTTTTTTTCTTTCCAGAATTTTTATTTTTTTCTAGTACATATAAAAAGAAACCTTGGGTGATACCAATTAAATTACTTCTTTTCAATTTTAATGAAAACAAAAATGTTAATAAAAAGATCACTGGAAAGAAAAAAGGTTTTATACGATCAAATGAAAAAAAATCCCTTCAATTTTATAATCTAAATAAAAAAGAAAAAGAATCGGCGGGTCAAGGAGAGCTTGAATCAGATAAAGAAAAAAAAAGAAATCCTGAACCAGCTCTATCAAACCAAGAAAAAAATATTGAAGAAAATTATGCGGAATCGAAGATAAAAAAACGTAAAAATAAAAAACAATACAAAAGCAATACAGAAGCGGAACTCGATTTATTTCTCACAAGGTATTCGCGTTTTCAATTGCGATGGAATTTTTTTTTTAATCAAAAAATTCTCAATAACATAAAAGTATACTGTCTATTGGTTAGACTTAAAAATCCAAACGATATAGCGATATCTTCTATTGAAAGAGGGGAGATGAGTCTAGACATTCTAAAGGTTGAGAAGAATTTCACTTTTGTAAAATTAATGAAAAAGGGAATTTTTATTATTGAACCTGTACGTTTGTCTGTAAAAAACGACGGACAACTTATGATATATAGAACCATAGGTATTTCATTGGTTCATAAAAATAAACAAAAAAAAAGTAAAAGATACAAAAAAAAATTTGAAAAATCCATTACAAAATATCAAAACAAAACTGTAAAAAAAAAAAAAAATAATTATGATTTCTTTGTTCCGGAAAATATTATATCCCCTAAACGACGTAGAGAATTTCGAATTCTAATTTGTTTCAACTTAAAAAAAAAAAATACGGGGGATATAAATTCAAGATTTGATAAGAATATTCAAAACTGGACCACAGTTTTGCATAAAAAGAAAGATCTTGATAAGGATAAAAAAATCCTAATTAAATTAAAATCCTTTCTTTGGCCCAACTTTAGATTAGAAGATTTAGCTTGTATTAATCGCTATTGGTTTAATACTACTAACGGAAATCGTTTCAGTATGATAAGAATACATATGTATACACGATTTTAAATTCATTAATGATAGATCCTTTTTACTATATATAATATATAAGTTACGGTATATGAAAACAACTGTATGCACAAATATGAGGGATTGTTTTAAATTCAATCTTTATACATGAGATTAATTTAATCAATTACGTAGATACCAATCAGAACAGATACATAAATAAATTAAAAGAATCCTCCTTTTTATATCTAAATTTATACTTTTTAATAAAATTAAGAATAATAAGTTGCTAATTAAATTCAGATCCTTGTACAAAAAAAAATACCACTATTATTACTGATCAGTAAAACTCATATCTTTCAATTCATATAAAAAAAGGAAGGATTTCTTTTTATGATAAAAAATGCATTCATTTCATTTCAAGAAAAAAAAGAAGAAAGCAGGGGATCTGTTGAATTTCAAGTATTCAGTTTCACTAATAAGATACGAAGACTTACTTCACATTTGGAATTGCACAGAAAAGATTATTTATCTCAGAGGGGTCTACGAAAAATTCTGGGAAAACGCCAACGACTGCTGGCTTATTTGTCAAAAAAAAATAGAGTACGTTATAAAGAATTAATTAATCAGTTGAATATTCGGGAATTAAAAACTCGTTAAATTACAAAATTGTGAATTAATTAATTTTTTAGATATTTAATTTTTTGATAAACTTATTTTTCAGCAATATAATTCATGCTAGAACGAATCAAGGAAAAACTTATGAAGAGACCGGTTACAGGAAAAGATCTTATGATAGTCAATATGGGACCTCACCACCCATCCATGCATGGTGTTCTTCGCTTAATTGTTACTCTAGATGGCGAGGATGTTGTTGACTGTGAACCCATATTGGGTTATTTACACAGGGGAATGGAAAAAATTGCAGAAAACCGAGCAATTATACAATATTTACCTTATGTAACGCGATGGGATTATTTAGCTACTATGTTTACAGAAGCAATAACAGTAAATGGACCAGAACAATTGGGAAATATTCAAGTTCCTAAAAGGGCCAGCTATATTAGAGTAATTATGCTGGAATTGAGTCGTATAGCTTCTCATCTGTTATGGCTCGGCCCTTTTATGGCAGATATTGGCGCACAGACTCCTTTTTTCTATATTTTCAGAGAACGAGAATTTATATATGATCTATTCGAATCTGCCACCGGTATGAGAATGATGCATAATTTTTTTCGTATTGGAGGAATTGCGGCTGATTTACCTTATGGTTGGATAGATAAATGCTTGGATTTTTGTGATTATTTTTTAACCGAGGTTGTTGAATATCAAAAACTAATTACACGAAATCCTATTTTTTTAGAACGGGTTGAAGGAGTTGGGATTGTTGGTGGGGAAGAAGCAATAAATTGGGGTTTATCCGGACCAATGCTACGCGCATCCGGAATACCATGGGATCTTCGTAAAGTTGATCGTTATGAGTCTTACGATGAATTTGAATGGGAAATTCAATGGCAAAAACAAGGGGATTCATTAGCTCGTTATTTAGTACGACTTAGCGAAATGACAGAATCCATAAAAATTATTCAACAGGCTCTGGAAGGACTTCCGGGAGGTCCCTATGAGAATTTAGAAAGCAGAGGCTTTGATAAAAAAAGGAATCCAGAATGGAATGATTTTGAATATCGATTCATTAGTAAAAAACCTTCTCCTACTTTTGAATTATCGAAACAAGAACTTTATGTAAGAGTTGAAGCCCCAAAAGGGGAGTTGGGAATTTTTCTCATAGGAGATCAAAGTGGTTTTCCTTGGAGATGGAAAATAAGACCACCGGGTTTTATTAATTTGCAAATTCTTCCTGAACTAGTTAAAAGAATGAAATTGGCTGATATTATGACGATACTCGGTAGCATAGATATAATTATGGGAGAAGTTGATCGTTAAAATGATAATTTATGCAACAGAAGTACAAACTATAAATTCTTTTGTTAGATTGGAATCTTTAAAAGAGGTCTACGGACTAATATGGATGTTTGTCCCTATATTTTCTCTTGTATTGGGAATCATAACAGGTGTACTAGTAATTGTGTGGTTAGAAAGAGAAATATCTGCAGGGATACAACAACGTATTGGACCTGAATACGCCGGCCCGTTGGGAATTCTTCAAGCCCTAGCCGACGGGACAAAACTACTTTTCAAAGAAGATCTTCGTCCAGCTAGAGGAAATAGCCCTTTATTTAGTATTGGACCGTCGATAGCAGTTATCTCAATTTTAATCAGTTATTCAGTAATTCCCTTTAGCAATGGCCTTGTTTTAGCGGATCTCAATATTGGTATTTTTTTATGGATTGCCATCTCAAGTATTGCTCCTATTGGACTTCTTATGTCAGGATATGGATCAAATAATAAATATTCTTTTTTAGGTGGTCTGCGAGCTGCTGCCCAATCGATTAGTTATGAAATACCATTAACTCTATGTGTTTTATCAATATCTCTACGTGCGATTCGTTGAAATATAAACATTTTTACTATTACGTTTCTTCTAGACGAATAAGTTAAAAATGTAATATATATATATTTTTTTTTATCTTAATAAAAGTAATTTGATAGTTATATATGAGTGAAAAAAACTGTTCAGAAATTAGCAGTAAAAAATTTTGAGTCTCATTTCCTATGTACAAAGGTTAAACGGAAATAAACATAATCCTAATAATCACTTTACCCCGAGGTTGGTTGATTTAGTCATCCTGGCTTGAAGCGGGTTCAAAATATTAACCGTATGTCGTTTTCACTATCAGTTCTATAGATTAACATACATGTATTACAAAGTGAGCGGCAATTAGGTAAAAGTGAGTGGATGGTTAGAAACACCAAAATACACAAAGAATTTGTAATAGAGATTAAACAAATTGCAAAGGATATTTATGCATACCATAAGATAACAAAAAAAGAAGATTAATTGGGGCTTGAAATTAGTAGAAATGATCAGACAGTACTCCCCAAGATTCCGATTCAGAGTATGCTCCTATCCACCGATAAATGTAATGACTATCAGAAACGAAATAATCTTTTATTTTTTAAGTCCACCAACTTTTTTATAAAAAAGGAAAGAAGAATAGGAACGAAACAAGGATATTTTTTTCATATATTTCAAAAATAAAATAGAATTTCTGGCATGAATAATAAACTAATAGGATGTCTAATTCTTTTTCGTAATTGAAAACCACGATCGTCTGAAAAACCTTTTTTTTTTTTTTTTACAAGGAGTTTTTTATTAAAGGATTAAGTTATTACTCAACAAATAGAAATTAAAATTTGTAAAGGATGAGATGAATTCCGAAGCGCTTTTTATTATTTGAGCAGACAGAATTCCATTGGTATAATTCGGGACCCCAAATATATTTAATCTATTTTAGAACACATCATATCCATCTAAATCATACGAATCTGGTCCTTATATTTATTTCTGGCCCCCGAGGAGCCGTATGAGGCGAAGACCTCATGTACGGTTTTGTAATAGCGGTGAGAATAGTAATGTTATCACCGACTAGGATTATCTAACAGTTTAAGTACAGTTGATATAGTTGAGGCACAATCAAAATATGGTTTTTGGGGATGGAATTTGTGGCGTCAACCTATAGGTTTTATCATTTTTCTAATTTCTTCCCTAGCAGAATGCGAGAGATTACCGTTTGATTTACCAGAAGCGGAAGAAGAATTAATAGCAGGTTATCAAACTGAATATTCAGGTATCAAATTTGGTTTATTTTACGTTGCTTCTTATCTAAATCTATTAATTTCCTCATTATTTGTGACAGTTCTATACTTAGGCGGTTGGAATATTTCTATTCCGTATATATCTATTCTGGAGCTTTTTGAAAGGGATCAAACTTTTGGAACAACAATTGGTATCTTTATTACATTAGCTAAAACATATTTGTTCTTGTTCATTTCTATCGCAACAAGATGGACTTTACCTAGGCTAAGAATGGATCAACTACTAAATCTTGGATGGAAATTTCTGTTACCTATTTCCCTTGGTAATCTATTATTAACAACTTCTTTCCAACTCTTTTCACTATAAATTGAAAATGACTCCAATATATTCATTACTTGTTTTAACCAAGAGAAAGAAACAAAGATAAAATTATTCATAGATAATTACAATATGCTTCCTATGATAACCGGGTTCATGAATTATGGTCAACAAACCTTACGAGCTGCAAGGTATATTGGTCAAGGTTTCATGATTACCTTATCCCACACAAATCGTTTACCTGTAACTATTCAATATCCCTATGAAAAATTAATAACCTCGGAACGTTTCCGCGGGCGAATCCATTTTGAATTTGATAAATGCATTGCTTGTGAAGTATGTGTTCGAGTATGTCCTATAGATCTACCTGTTGTTGATTGGGAATTGGAAACGAAAATTAGAAAAAAACGATTGCTTAATTACAGTATTGATTTTGGAATTTGTATATTTTGCGGTAATTGTGTTGAATATTGTCCAACAAATTGTTTGTCAATGACTGAAGAATATGAATTTTCAACTTATGATCGTCACGAATTGAATTATAATCAAATAGCTTTGGGTCGTTTACCAATGTCAGTAATTGACGATTACACTATTCGAACAATTTTAAATTCACCTCAAACAAAAAATGGGTAAACCCATTAAGTTTATTAAAAAAAGAATTCAAATTTTTTTGAATTATATAAAGAATTTAATTAAAAACTTGTATTATATTTATATAATAATATTACGTATTAAGGCTCATTCTTTTAATATAATTAATTCGTAATTACTTTATTTAAACAGATAGGTTGAACACTTTAGCATAAAAAGCGAAACTGTCTAATAATTGTATCTACATAAATTCATATCCATTAGATTCTAATTTCACTCTATTAGAAACATATTAAAAACAAATTCCTCGGTTAAATTAATAAGGTCATGAAAAGGGTTTCGATTTTTTTTTATTTTAATAATATAATGGATTTGCCTGGACCAATACATGATTTTCTTTTAGTTTTTCTGGGATCCGGTATTCTAGTAGGAGGTCTGGGAGTGGTATTACTTCCCAACCCAATATTTTCGGCCTTTTCCTTAGGATTTGTTCTTGTTTGTATATCTTTATTGTATATTCTATCAAATTCCCATTTTGTAGCTGCTGCACAACTCCTTATTTACGTGGGGGCCATAAATGTTTTAATCATTTTTGCTGTGATGTTCATGAATGATTCAGAATATTCCACAAATTTCAATCTGTGGACCGTTGGGAATGGTATTACTTCGTTGGTTTGTACAACTATTCTTTTTTCATTAATTTCTACAATTCTCGATACGTCATGGTACGGGGTTATTTGGACTACAAGATTAAACCAGATTCTAGAGCAAGATTTAATAAGTAATAGTCAACAAATAGGAATTCATTTATCAACAGATTTTTTTCTTCCATTTGAACTCATTTCAATAATTCTTTTAGTTGCTTTGATAGGTGCAATTTCGGTGGCTCGTCAATAAAAAACGTTCGATTAGTAAAGACTAAAGAAAACTTTGTGTATGTTATGATATTTTTTTGTTCATTCAATTAAATTTGATTGAATACTATTTAATATTTTAAATATATTTTTTTATTTGATATATATTTGAAATATTTTTTTACCTTAATTTTACCTAATATAGTTTTTATTCGTACTTTTTTGTTATATTCTAGTTGATTGAATCCGGTGAATTTTTGTTCATATTGAAATAAATCAAAATTGATAAGGAGTTGCTGAATGATACTCGAACATGTACTTGTTTTGAGTGCCTATTTATTTTTGATTGGTCTTTATGGATTGATCACGAGTCGAAATATGGTTAGAGCTCTTATGTGTCTTGAACTTATACTCAATGCAGTTAATATGAATTTCGTAACATTTTCTGATTTTTTTGATAATTCCCAACTAAAAGGGGATATTTTCTGCATTTTTGTTATAGCAATAGCAGCCGCTGAAGCAGCTATTGGATTAGCTATAGTTTCGTCAATTTATCGTAACAGAAAATCAACTCGCATCAACCAATCGACCTTATTAAATAAGTAGCATAAATAAAAAAATTTATAGATTTTAATTTGCATATATATATGATAGGTTATGACTTACTAGATTATATTTGTGAAAATATAAGAAATCAAAGTATTTTAGCCCCTTTTTTTAATCAATTGAGCCAGAATTCATTACAAAAATTCTATTAAAGGAAATCATTGCTTCATCTAGTATTTTAATATATCATTCAGTTAGAAGTTTACTAGATTGAAAATTTATGACATTCAAAAAACTATAGATCCTATGTCACATTCAGTAAAAATTTATGATACCTGTATAGGATGTACTCAATGTGTCCGAGCATGCCCTACAGACGTATTAGAAATGATACCTTGGGATGGATGTAAAGCTAAGCAAATAGCTTCCGCTCCAAGAACCGAGGACTGTGTTGGTTGTAAGAGATGTGAATCTGCCTGTCCGACGGATTTTTTGAGCGTTCGAGTTTATTTATGGCATGAAACAACTCGAAGCATGGGTCTAGCTTATTGATACGTTACCGAAAACCTCATTTGAATAAATTTGGAATAAATTTTATTTTTTTTTATTGACAAGTACTCGTACTCAAAAAAGTTAAATTATATTTTTTTATTTATATATTTTTTTTGAGTACGCGTTCTTTGGACCTGGTGTATCTTGTCTTTACCACGAATGATTTTCCTTGGTTAACAATAATTGTTGTTTTTCCAATATCTGCTGGTTCGTTAATGTTATTTCTCCCGCATAGGGGAAATAAAGTAAATAAATGGTATACTATATGCATTTGTATCTTAGAACTTCTTTTAACGACCTACGCTTTTTGTTATAATTATAAAATGGACGATCCATTAATTCAACTGTCCGAAGATTATAAATGGATAAATTTTTTTGATTTTTACTGGAGAATGGGAATAGATGGACTTTCTATAGGAACAATTTTACTGACGGGATTTATTACTACTTTAGCTACTTTAGCGGCTTTTCCTGTTACTCGGGATTCCCGATTATTCCATTTCCTGATGTTAGCAATGTACAGCGGTCAAATAGGATTATTTTCTTCTCGGGATCTTTTACTTTTTTTCATCATGTGGGAATTAGAATTAATTCCCGTTTATCTACTTTTATCCATGTGGGGTGGAAAGAAACGTCTGTATTCAGCTACAAAATTTATTTTATACACTGCAGGAAGTTCTATTTTTTTATTAATAGGAGTTTTAGGTATAAGTTTATATGGTTCGAACGAACCAACATTAAATTTAGAACTATTAGCTAATCAATCCTATCCTGTCACACTCGAAATACTTTTTTATATTGGATTTCTTATTGCTTTTGCCGTCAAATCACCGATTATACCTTTACATACTTGGTTACCTGACACCCACGGCGAGGCACATTACAGTACCTGTATGCTTCTCGCTGGAATCTTATTAAAAATGGGAGCATATGGGTTGGTTCGAATCAATATGGAATTATTACCTCACGCTCATTCTATGTTTTCTCCTTGGTTGATGGTAGTCGGTACAATCCAAATAATTTATGCAGCTTCAACATCTCCTGGTCAACGTAATTTAAAAAAGAGAATAGCCTATTCTTCTGTATCTCATATGGGTTTTATAATTATAGGTATTGGTTCTATAACGGACCCTGGACTTAATGGAGCTATTTTACAAATAATCTCTCATGGCTTTATTGGCGCTGCACTCTTTTTCTTGGCAGGAACTAGTTATGATAGAATTCGGCTTGTTTATCTTGATGAAATGGGTGGAATGGCTATCTCCATTCCAAAGATATTTACAATGTTTACTATCTTATCGATGGCTTCCCTTGCATTACCGGGCATGAGTGGTTTTGTTGCAGAATTAATCGTTTTTTTTGGAATAATTACCAGCCAAAAATATTTATTAATTTCAAAAATTTTAATTATTTTTGTAATGGCAATTGGAATGATATTAACTCCTATATATTTATTATCTATGTCACGCCAAATGTTCTATGGATACAAGTTAATTAATGTCAAAAACTTTTCTTTTTTTGATTCTGGACCCCGAGAGTTATTTCTTTCAATCTCTATTCTTCTACCAATAATAGGTATTGGGATTTATCCTGATTTTGTGCTCTCATTAGCAAGTGATAAGGTCCAATCCATTTTATCTAATTATTTTTATGGCTAGTTTTCAGGAAAAAAAAAAAGCATTAAATTGAATTGTAATCAGAAGTCTTTGGTCTTTGTATTGTGAGAACCTTTTGAATCATTGTACTACTTGATTCAAAAGGTTCTTTATTATTTTAAAACGAAATTTAAAACTAAATTAGATTTCTTAACTTATATGAAGTTATATATAGATGCTATTCTTTTTTTTTCCTTTATTTTTTGGTTAATGTTTTATTTAATTCGATGTAAATGAACCATAACTATGTAAACCAATTCCTAAAAGATTGACGCCAAAATAGCATATCCAAATTAAAAGAAAGCCTATAGAAGCCACAATTGCAGAATTTATACCCCTAACATTCCTATTTGTTTTAATATGTAAATAAATTGCGAATATGGTCCAAGTAATAAACGCCCAAGTTTCTTTTGGATCCCAATTCCAATATGAACCCCACGTCTCATTAGCCCATACAGCTCCTGAAAGAATGCCGACGGTTAAAAAAATAAATCCAAGACTAATAATACGAAAACTCCAATAATCTAATTGTTCAATCAATTGATACCTATAATAATTTCGAGAAAAACTAAAATTAATGTTTTGTTGTAGTAAAATAGAATTTCTTTCATTTATGTCGTTTTCATTTATGTCGTAAAGTACATCAAAAGAAAATAATTCATTTAAGAAATTATTTTCTTTTATATTCTTTTTCCAAAAAGTAGGGCCAACTTTTCGAAATGTAATGACTAGAAGAGCTATTGATAATAATGATCCGCATAACAGAGCGCCATAGCCTAATATCATCATACTTACGTGCATCATTAACCACTGGGACTGGAGAGCTGGTACTAATATTGCAGACTGAGGCATTTTGTTTAAAAGACCTGAAGTAGCAAAACCCTGAATAAAAATAGCACTTGGCGCAGTTATTGCGTTTAGGTGATTTTTTTGTTTTTTATTAAAATAGGAAACAATATGAATAATTGAAAAAGCCCACGAAAGAAAAATTAATGATTCATATAAATTACTTAATGGAAAATGTCCTGAATAAATCCAACGAGTGAATAATAATCCTGTTATACCAAAAAACGTAATTACGATTCCTTTATCTGATGAATCAAAAAATCCTATGATTTCATCTAAATTAACTAATAAAGTTAGAAAATAAATTGTCAGTACAATAGAAACGACCGAAAAGGATATATGAGTTAATATATGCTCTAAAATTGAAAAAATCATAAAAATTATGTTAAAAATTAATAAATTAATACTAGGTTTTACCCGATTTTCGAAAAAAGTCGGGTATTAGTTTGATTATAAAACTTATAATATCTCTTTTATAAGATCTTATGCCGCTACTCGGACTCGAACCGAGATGCTATAGCACTGCTTCCTAAGAGCAGCGTGTCTACCAATTTCACCATAGCGGCAACTTGTTCAAAACAATACTAACAAGTTTTTATTCAATCGTCGAGATTAAAATAAAAAAAAAGAGTCCAATTCAATGTAATTTACAATTGATTTCATGAATAAAAACCTGTTTAAACAGGTTTTTGGGGTTTTAATTCAATTAAGATCTTTTTTTTAGCTTAGTTAGTTTAAATTTTTTAAATTAACTTTTTGTACTTTCTTTTTTTTATAGAATACAAAAAAAATGCTCTTTATAAAAATTAAAACTTCGTCAAAATCCTTAGAAATTTTAAATAAAATAAGATTTGCCTGATTGCTCAAGAAAAAAAAATAATAATCAAACCATGCGTTTTGCTACATCTTTTTATATTGTACAAACATAATATTTTTTGATTACTTAGAAATAATATATATATTTTTTTTATTATTTTATTATATAATATTCACTTGTTGTGGATATATGCTTTTATCAATTTGATTTCAAGTAAAGAATATAACAATTCAGATAAATAATAATTCCTAAAGGTATAAAGTTAAAAGTGTTTCACTTAAAATTAATTAATTTTAAGAACCTATTGATTTCGCTTAAAGATCTTGTATTTCCTCTTAACGAGGAAATACAAGATCTTTTTTTATTATTGCATCAAGTCAGTGATGGGGAAAATTAGAATCCCTTGTTTGTAAAAAAATAAAAGTTAACCTTTATTTTTATCTATATATTGTCTTTTTTTTCCTCTTTTGGTTCCTAATTTATTTTTTTTTCTAAAAAATTCGTTTTTTTTTTGTTAGGATAATTATAATTATTATAGTTTTTTTTATTTATTTATTTTGTTGTACAAAAAAACTTTTTGAATTACCTGTAGAAAGTGATTTACCTAACGAAAAAGCTTTCAACGATGTCCAATATCCCTTCCTTTTCCAAATTTTTTTACGAATACGCTTTTTCGAGAGAGAAGTACGTTTTTTTGGAACTGCCATTCAAAAATGAAAAAAGTTTTTCAGTGGTATAATTGGATGTCAAAGACATTTATTATGTTATTCTTTCGTACTCCATAT